AGAATGGGTTTCGTTCTAGTGCCCGGAAATAATATTCCAAAGCTTTTGTATGTTCTCCGTTGCTTGTGTGTATAAGGCCTATGTTATAGAGTATATAACTTCGATCATAGGGATCAATTTCTGGTCGCGTAGCTTCATAATAATTCTGTAAAGCTTCCGCATAATTTCCTTCGGATTGAGCCGACATCCGTTACGGTCGTTCATTTTATTCAAAAAATCTCCGTTCCAGAACCGTACGTGAGATTTTCATCTCATACGGCTCCTCCCTTCTGTGCATAGTACTAAGGGGAATAAGCCATGGAATCCAAATTTCCCTATTCTCATTATGAACTGACAGGAGCTGGTATTTTTACAAGAAATCTCTAGCCAGCCTTCCCGCAAGAGGTTTTTTCTTAACACCAATCAATCGTATTAGTGCTAGATAGAAATGGTAACTCCAACGATTTCTTTGTCCTCAACGCCTACTATTTCCAGGAATTAGTCACTTCAACGATCTTTGATGGTTATACGGGTATCCAAAGTACGAACGAGATGGATGTTTGTTGTCCCAACCATTCTTGTTAGTCCCGATACCGATAAGGAAAAGGGTAATTTATAACAAAGTTTTCGTGTTGTTGATTCCTAGTGTAGTGCTTCTTCCCCTATGCTGCCTATTGGTACTAGTGGAGTAGGATTGACTCACAATACAGAACCTATAGGTGTAACCTTTCGTTCAATACTAAAATCGACAATTCAAGTATCTGAGGCTGGATCAATCGAGGATACACGACAGAAGGAATTGTTCTATCTCCAAACTTTACCTTTACTAAGCGTAGCTTTATTTCAAAAATTTTGTTCTTTCTCGCGTCTTTTTCTCGTAAGACTGAAGTGAGGGCTCAAAAAAAAAAAAAAAAACAAGAAAAAAGAATCAAATCACACCATCTCTGTAATAGGTAAATGCCTTTTTTTCTCCTGAAGTTGTCGGAATTATTCGTAATAAAATATTGGCTATAATTGAAGAGGTCTTATCAATAAAATTTCCATTTATCCGAGATCTAGGCATAATTAGCAATCCATTCTATAATTCTTCTCATTACCCCCTCGGGGAAAATGATCCCACAAACAAAGGAATTGTACAGTACAAAATAACATAAAAACAGAAAAATTCTAAAAGGATGTATACCCTCTGCTCAAAATGTACCCCTTTCGAACAAAGAGAGATAGGAGACTTTTGAATCAGATTGAATTTTATATAATATAAATTTCGTAGTATACAAATGCACGGAACTATTACTATTTCATTTAAGTTGAATAACCAAGGACTTTATTTTACTATGGATTCTTATAACTTGAGTCTGATAACTCGAGAAATTTTGATTTGGTTATGATCCAAAGAGGAAAAGGGATGGAATAATCATTATACAATTGAATGAAATGAAATAGAAAAATCCACGGTACGATTCATGAATTTATAATAGATCTATGGGGTATATGATAAGAGAAGTTGTTGATAAATATGAAATTTGAAAGGAATTTTTTATTCCTATGGAACCGTTGATCGGTCGTGTCTGTACTGGAATAAAATAATATGAATAACTCGCAATTCACTCGGTTTCTGGTCAATAATAAGATTATGTAGGAGAGATGGCCGAGTGGTTCAAGGCGTAGCATTGGAACTGCTATGTAGGCTTTTTGTTTACCGAGGGTTCGAATCCCTCTCTTTCCGTTTCTGTTAATTCACCAGCGTTACCGACCACAATATATCAAATCAAATAAAAATTGATATCATTATTCCAACAGCTTTATTTGATAGAGAATCTTTATTCCTAATTACTGTGGTACGCGTACGTAAAATACAAATATTGCGGAAAGAGCAAAAAATAAAAAAAAAATCCTACTGCGTATCCATTTGTGCTACGTGAATGAGAAAAATGCGGATCAAGGCCCTTAGATCTATTTACTTCGTTGAAAAGGGGACATAATTGTCTGAACCCCTTTCCTTGTTATGTTCTTTAGGTTCAAGTCTGACGGGAATAATATTCTACGACTAACAGCTCATTTATTTTTAAGCCGATCCATTTACTATCTATTATTTGATTTACTAATCCTTTATATTGGAATGAGTCAATAGTCAAATGGTTTGGCAATTCCTCGCGAGGGGCTGAAGCAATATAATTTTGAATCAGAGCTTTCGATCTTTGTTTATCCTTTGTAGTAATAATATCTCGGGGTTTGCAACGATAACTTGGTATATCCACTATACGACCATTAACTAAAATATGTCTATGGTTAACTAATTGCCTGGCTCCAGGAATGGTCGAAGCCATACCCAATCGAAAAAGGATGTTATCCAAACGCATCTCAAGTAGTTGTAGTAAAACCTGGCCTGTTGACCCTTTTGCTTTTCTAGCGATATGCACATATCTAAGTAATTGTCGCTCTGTCAGACCATAATGAAAACGCAATTTCTGTTTTTCTTCTAGACGAATACGATATTGCGATCTTTTCCCAGAGCGCAATG